TTCCTAAGAGCAGCGTGTCTACCGATTTCACCATAGCGGCTTGCTCTAAACGATAATAACCTATTCATATTCAATCGTCGAGATTGAAATTGAAGCAGTCAATTTACTCCAATATTGTTTAAGAAACATTCAAATTGATGAATACAAACTCGTTTAATTGAAATAGGGATTTGGCCCTTCCTTCAATAATAGTCCTTATTATCATTTTAGGATGTCAGTTATATTTAACTTAACAATAGGTTTTCACGTAGTTTATGCTTTCCTGGAATGGAATTGTTGTAACTAGATAGTTCTGTCAGGGATAGAACTCAAAACAAAACGCCCCTTTCTCGTTTCTTTTTTTTTTTTCATTTTTTAATGATTCATCTCTCTTATTTATCTGATTTCATGAATCGAAAAAAATGTATTTTATCTTTTTTTTATCAATGAAAAAAAAATAGGATTTTTATAGATCACAATTTCAGTGTGACATCCAAAGAATTTCTGTAAATATTTGCATAGCTTTGTGTCCAATGTTAGGATTGTTGTTGTATAGATAATTTGTGTTAGGATTTAACAAACCTATTAGGTATTGAGCTGGACATATCCATATCATAGAACAAAAAATTTTAGATCTCTATCGGAATTGTACCGTACTTAAAAAAATTCTTTATAAATAACTAAATAAAAAGAATTAAAAAGAATATGGAATTATAAAGATATATATATTGATCAATTTTCTAGTCCAAACATAGGATCTGTTTTTGATTACTCCAAACTGACACATTCTTTGTACATAATATCCCCAGAAAAGGGCTTTTATCGATTGGGTTGAAAACCGAGATAAGTTTTAAACTTAATCAATTCGTTTCAAGGACGTTGATTTTGACTAAAGATCTTATATCTGCTCTTCTATAGATATAGAAAAAAATTATTATTGTAACAATTATTGTAACAAATGGGTTGATGGGGAAAATAAGAATCCCCATCCCGGAAATGATAAAACATACTAAAAAAAAGTGAAACTTTGTATCTTTTTTTTTTCAAAAAAAAAGTGCCATTTTTAGAATTCAGTAGACAGAAGAATCCTTATTTTACATACCATAAGGGCGAAGAGAATTCCGTTTCATATTCATATTGATCAGTTAAAAATATTAGGGAATGGAAATTCTTATTATTCGTTTTATATTATAATTTTATATTTATAATATATATATATATAAAATATATAAATGAAATAATATAATTATAAATGAAATTAACCCATTTTTCGAGTCAGTCCAATTCAGATTATTCTAACGTTTTGTTAGTTATTTGTATTTGTCGGCACAAAAAAACTTTTTGAATTCCCGGTAGAAAGAGATTTCGCTAATGAAAAAGCTTTTAACGCTGCCCTATATCCCTTCCTTTTCCAAAAATTTTTACGAATACGCTTTTTTGACATAGAAGTACGTTTTTTTGGAACTGCCATTCAAAAATTACGAGATTACTCATTGCTATAGTTGGATGTGAAAGACATCTATTGTTCAAAACTAATCCTTCTTTACTATTCATTATCTATCTATTTATTCTCTAAATGATACTCCCTTCATAAAAAATCAATAAGATATGTGATAAAAAAAAAAACAATTTTTTTTTATTTCTATTCCATACAATATCCGGACGAACGATTAATTCGTACTGATTGGTTCCTTTATATCTTCATATTCCAATCTATATATAGGTGCTATAGAAATCGAATTGGTTGAAGTTTATAAAATAAAGAATCCAAAAGAAAAGGCTTTTTTTCTTTGTCTATTTTCGTCGTGCTACATTTATACATGTAATCAAATGCATCAAAAAATATAAGAACCTAACCTTTACCTAATTAAACTACTAAAAAAACTTTAATCTTTCTTTCTATTAATTGGTCAAGCTCGAAGAGAGAATACACCTAATTTAAATTTTAAACTTTGAATGAGACTAGTAGTCAATCTGTTAAAGAATACATGACTTGATAAAAGCCATTTTAAAAATTCCCTCTTAAAAAAAAAATGACAGATATCACAGCGTTTCCTATATCCTATAAATAAATGTGTTTTATTGGAATGGAAGACAGTCAATCAGTTGCACAATGAGCTAGTTAATGATTCCGAATAAATTCACTAATTTAATTGGGTCAACTTATTGACCTTAGTCGATCCTCTGATTCATATCAGAATTAAGTACTATTTTTGGTGCAATTCTTTATCCTTGCTCTATGGATATAAATTATCGTAATAATTATTGAGATTTTAATTTTCTGTATCGTCATAAATATCTTACTTAATAACTAAGTATTCACCTTTCACTAGTAACTTAGTCATATCATTTGACCAATTGTAACTTATTGATTTGAATATTTGAAGTATTTGGGAAAGACTCAGAATAATTAAGAATCTAAAATTCCATTTTAGTTCTTGCATATATTTTAGTTCTTGCATATCTTGATTTTTTTTATTGACTCCGAGATAAGATCTGGTGAATTGGAAACAATTAATTA